TTTACTGATTTCTAAACAGAAAAAAAAAAGATTCGATTTAGAATTTAGAAATCTATTTTTTTCGGGGGGGGGGGGTAAGAGCGATACTTAACTTATTAGAATTAAGGACCGGGTTTCCCGTCAATTGCGAAATACTCCATTTTTTGCAACACCCCAGTTCCCATTGGATTCAAAATGGGAAAGAAGGAAGTGAGTCAGTATGCTAATTTCTCATCCTCAAAATCAAACCTTCCCCTGACGGGTTCCCACAATGAATAAGTAATTGTAGGAATAAAGTCTTGATATAATTCGAAAAAGCAAGGAGCAAGCAAGTCCGAGGCGATAAAATAGGAAAAACATGCGTTTTTTTTAGATTCGATTTCTATTAGAGGATTCAAATGAAAATAGGATTAAACAAAGGGATTCGCAAATAAAAGTGCTAATGCTACAACGAGCCCATAAATTGTTAAAGCTTCCATAAAAGCCAGACTCAGTAATAAGGTACCTCGTATTTTTCCCTCCGCTTCAGGCTGTCTCGCGATACCTTCTACAGCTTGACCCGCGGCAGTCCCCTGCCCAATCCCAGGTCCAATAGAAGCAAGCCCGACGGCCAACCCAGCAGCAATAACAGAAGCGGCAGAAATCAGTGGATTCATGATAAGTTCCTCGCACCAAAATAAAGAAATCGTTAATGATACAATCATCCAATGAATTATGACTTTATTATTCCATCCACGAAGTGGAAGTTTTTGTGATGTGAATCCAAGAGCCTTTTGCTACTCTACTTCTTTCTCCCGACCCATTCTTTGAATTCTTCATTCTATTCTTTTCTTTTTTCGCGATTTCATCTTTTTATTCAATAAATTGAATAATCACAGATGAAGTAGAAAGACCCCTATTGATATTTAAATATCATCTAAATTCATAGTAATAGAACAGATTCGATAGATCTTTAGTTTCATATATAGTGAGTCAATATCTAATATCACATATACATGTCTTTCTTCCATAACGTAAACCAACTATTCGTTTCGTATCTTAGATTCAATCCGATTCTAGAATCATTCTTCGACCAGAACCCGAAGGGCTGGCTTATCAGCATTAGATTTCACCTACCTAGTTCAACCTCCTCTCCTAACCAAGCCCTTTTTTTGAATTTCCTTTTATTTAGCATTATCCTACTCCTCCATGGATACAATCTAAATAAACGAACTAAATAGATGAATCAATTTGTTAGGCCGAATGCTTGTTGCATAGAAATCTCAATATTTGATTGATCTACGTTCATGCTATTTAATATTTAGTAATATGTTCTTTTGGTCAATTGGTGAATTGAATGAACAAACAGTAGAGAGATAACCTTCAGTGGAGGGAGATCGAAGGGGGGTCAAGGAAGAATTTTAGGAAAAAGATCTTCTCTTTTAGATCTCTTTCCTTTTTTCCAATTCCCTATCCTATATATCGCAATCTTTTTTTCTATTACTCTAGGCCGTATATCTCGTAGTTTTATATTTACTACTAGGTTCTGTAAGTCAATTTTATTGAGTCACGGATACTTTGTGTTGGGCTAAGCCAAACAAAAGACTATATTAGTCAATGATGACCCTCCATGGACTCGCCTATATAAGCCGCAGCTAAAGTTGCAAAAATAAGAGCTTGAATACCGCTTGTAAATAATCCAAGGAACATGACAGGTATAGGAACCACTAAAGGTACTAAAGAAAGAAGAACAACAACGACTAATTCATCGGCTAATATATTCCCAAAAAGTCGAAAACTAAGTGATAAAGGTTTGGTAAAATCTTCTAAGATGTTAATGGGTAAAAGGATTGGAGTCGGTTGAATGTATTTATTGAAATAAGCCAATCCTTTTTTAGTAAGACCTGCATAAAAATATGCCACTGACGTGAGTAAGGATAAAGCAACGGTTGTATTTATATCATTTGTGGGTGCCGCTAATTCCCCCTGCGGTAACTGTATGATTTTCCAAGGTAAAAGAGCCCCCGACCAATTCGAAACAAAAATAAAAAGAAAGAGAGTTCCAATAAAGGGAACCCATGGGCCGTATTCTTCTCCAATCTGAGTTTTGCTCACGTCTCGAATGAATTCAAGGACATATTCGAAGAAATTCTGAACATCCGTCGGAATGGTTTGCGGATTTCGAACAGCTAGAATGGATGAACCTAATAAGATGGCAATTACAACCCAAGAAGTAATAAGTACTTGGCCGTGGACTTGGAAACCCCCTATTTGCCAATAAAAATGTTGACCGACTTCCACACCGGATACATCGTATAATAGCTCCTTGAATGGGTTTATAGAACAAGATAGAAGATTCATATTGCCCTCTGCCAAAAATAGAACTTGAAAAGGAATTGTTTTAATTCAATCATCTCTCTTTTCGACTTGCTTACTGGAATTTTTTGGATATTTTGAATGCCCACAATAGTCTCTTTTCTTTATCTTTCATCTCTTTTCTTTTCTTTCATCTCTGTTTTATCTTTCATCTTTTCTTTCATTTTTTGTTTAGCTTTTGTGTGCGATGGACGAATAGTAGTCGTTCGTATAGAGCTAGAACGACCCATACAAATTGCGAAAATTAATTTGTTAAGAATGAATCGGATTGAAGGGATAGAGTCATCATTTGCTGGAATCGGAAGATCCACGAGATCGGGGTCACAATTTGTATCGATTAAACCAATTGTTGGAATTCCCAAAGTAATACATTCTCGAAGGGCCGTAAATTCGTTTTGCTGATCAACGACAATTACAATATCGGGTAATTTCTTCATATATTTCACCCCGCCTAGAGATTTTTGCAAGTGAGACAATTGTCTCTTCAAAATAGCTGCATCTCTTTTCGGAAGGCGGTTGAGTCCCCCTGTCTTTTGTTGTCTTATCAAGTCCCTGAACTTACAAAGTCTCTTTTGTGTAGTGGACCAATTTGTTAACATACCGCCGAGCCATTTTTTATTAACATAATGGCATTCAGCCTTTATTGCAGCCCGTGCTACTGAATTAGCTGCTTCTTTTTTGGTACCAACAATTAAGAATTGTTTTCCCTTACTTGCTGCATCAAAAACTAAATCACAAGCTTCTGATAAGAAGCGCGCGGTTCTAGTAAGATTTGTAATATGATTATCTTTAAACTTTGCATAAAGATAAGGCGCCATTCTAGGATTCCATTGCTTAATATCATGACCAAGATGAACTCTTGCTGCCAGCATGTCTTCCAACTGGATGTTCCAATATCTTTTTGTCATTTCTCCCCACATTTCATCTTTCTTTCTTTTTTTTTTTTTCAAAGAAAAAAAGACGCGGTATCCTGAAATAAAGAATTGTTCCGATGGAACCTTTTCTTCTACCGAAGATTGGCCGTTGATGCACGATTCAAGCCATTCCTTTCTATTTGTTATTCTGTTTGTTTATTACTATTATCAACTAGCCGCCCATAGTGCAAAGGATGAATTTATCTGTTCTTAGGAATCGTGAAATCCTATCAATTCTTATTCTGATGTATCCTTGAAATTCTTTCAACTGCAAAAATCAAACAATTCTTTATGATGGGATAAAATATCCATCACTTTCCCGTCGAATAAAATCTTCCTTTTGGTTTCCAGAGAAAGAGTCTTATGTTGCCTTGAAGGGGGGTGCACTAATCCTTTGAATCCGGTCCCAACGGGGATCAGCCCCCCTAGAACAACGTTCTCTTTCAGGCCTTTCAACCAATCGATACGACCTCGGAGAGCGGATTTTGCTAAAACCCGAGCAGTTTGTTGAAAACTCGCTTCGGATATGAAACTTTGCGTATTCAGAGATGCTTTCGTTATTCCCAATAAGATGGCGTGGTAACAGACCCCCTCTTCCAAAGCACGCCCCGTCCGTTCCGCTCGTAAAAATCCAATAAGTTCTCCGGGTAAAAAAACATTAGACATCCCATCTTCTGAAACCAAAACTTTTGATGTTATTTGGCGTACAATCAGTTCTATATGCCTATTATGGATCTGCACTCCCTGGGATCGATAAACCTTTTGAATCTCATTAACCAAAGAAATAAAGCTTTGCGCTATTGTTAGCTTGGCACCAATCAAGAATCCCCAAGGAATTTCAAGAATTCTTGTTATACACTCGTTCCAATCCTCAACTCTCTCTTTTAGGTCCATCGATATTGAACGCGCTTCGAACGCCTTATCTACTTTTGGAAGACCCTGTGTTATATCAGCAGACCGCGCTTTTTCATATATAAATGTAACTAGTGTACCCCCCCCGTAAAGGATTTCTCCATAATGGCCATGAACGGTTGCTCCTGGAATAGCCAAATAGGGCTTAGCTGATCTTATTATTACATAGCCAACTTGAACAATGAAAACTTGACCCGATTTTAGGCGTGGTCCGTTTTTGGCTATACATACAGTTTCACAAAGAAACTGCCCAAGATTGATTATTGTAGATGTTTCTTCACAAGAATTAGGAAAATTCTGATGATAATTATGCTGTAGAAAATACCAATTCAAATTGAATGGATTCAAAAAGATGTTACTATATGGATCGGACTTATAGATTCTCCCGTTTTCATCCATTAAAAAATAATGAATTACTTGAAAGGTCTTTTTCAATTTGTCACGTTGCAAATCTTTTTTTACCGAAATCCGATTCTTTGTGATTAAATGGTAAAATACATCAAAATTCGCAATTTGAGGGACTGTTCCTAAAGGGCCTGACAAATTACTAATTGGAATGAGAGGGTCTGTATCTCTTTTAATTGATTCTTTTTTCGGATTGTGATATTTTACATCGTTGAAGGGGCCTAGTCGAAAACAATTAGATGATGACAAAATGAGGAAAGATTGGCATGCCTGATTTCTATTCAACAACGTACGAATAGTTCCTCGGTTTTGGCTAAGTGATTGTCGAATCCTTGCCTTGGGATAACTGGAATAAAAGGGATTTCTTTTGGTGTGATCTAGCTCATTATCAGAGGTAAATCCTGACCCTGACGGATCATTCCTTTTTCTTATATACGCAATCTGGGGTTTCCCTAAGCGAATTCTTAGGAATTCTCGAACCAAGCCCTTTGTACTTACTTCGACAAAGGAAGCGTGAGCCTCTTCGATAGATGAAGCTTTTTTGTCTTGGTCCCAATTCAAGACTAAACAAGTCCGAACTAATTGAATCCTTCGATTTGTGACAGAAATGCCTCGAATCAACTTGTTATCCCCATAACAAATATAATTGACAAGTCGAAGTGGTATATTATCCTTTTTCTGCAATAGATCCGGAGGAAAAAGTCTTTCTAAATTTATACCGTCCGCTATTTCATATGTGACTACGGGTCGAAGCCAAACAAAAGACTTTTTCTTGGTAGGTCTAATTTGTTGTACATAGATCCAATTTTTCGGATTTTTGGATTCCTTAGAATTTCTTTTTCTTATTTGTGGTGGTATCAAGATGCCAATGTGTTTGGATATAGATATCTTAGATGTCTTCCCCGTAAAATAGATATCTCCAGAAAATATTTGAAGTTTAATACAATCGTCTTTTCTCTCCACTCGTACCAATCCGCCTACTCGGCTTCTTTTATCTAAAGTAATTTGTGTATTTATTCCAATGAGACTATTGTTCCGTACCATTATGGAAGAGGTTTTGGGTAAAATATGCACTTCTTCGGGAATGAAAAAAAGTGGATCCACCTTCCCTTGGTCTTTTGGCTGCAATTCTTCGACTCCTCGATAGTGGATGAAATACTCTTTTTTGGCGTTTGAATCCACCTCTATAGTACCATATTTCGTAATTCCCGAAACCCTTATTTTGTATCGAGGATCATCAAAATAAGCAAGAATGTTCTTTCTACGGAAAATACCATTTCTGGGTATTTTAATCGAGATGTCAGAACAGAGTATTCGTTCTTTTTTTCGTCGATGTTCTTGGATGGATCGGAATGGAATGAGAAATCCATTTCTTCGGTTCTTCGCCAATAAATACAAATTCTCGTGTAGAATAGCAGGATATAGGAGATTACAACGGGCAGTCGATAGACTCCGAGTCAGTTCTGAATTCACCGAAAGGCTAGGCGTATATCTGCCTTGGACAGAAAGAGAATGAGTGCTCATTTGATCTTGATCCTTGTACATCGAAAAACGAACTGGACGGGATCCGCATAAATCCCCTAATAATATCCATAAATGACTTGTCTTTGGTAAGATATGGACATTACTTTTAGGAAATTCGAGTTTATGGTACACGTCGGTACTCCAGTGCATTTCTCCCGACGAGTCAGAATAAATATGTTTTCGAACTCTATCTTTCAAATCAAAAGTGGATGTTCCCGCGCAAATCTCGGCAATTACTTGTTCTGATTCTACATATTGATCATTTTGAATTAAAAGAAAACTATTTGGTGGAATAGGCACGCTCTGTATAATATCTTCACTCTCAATAGTTAAAGAAAAACCTCGATAACATAGAAAAGCGGGTTGCCCATGGCGTGTCCGTGTGGGATGAACCAAGTCCTCATTGAATTTGATTTTTCCGTTGAAAGGGGCTCGTACCTGTTCTGCAGTACCTCCTGTGAATACTCCACCGGTATGAAAGGTTCTTAATGTTAGTTGAGTCCCCGGTTCTCCAATGGATTGACCCGCAATAATACCTACAGCTTCCCCTAATTCGACCAAGTCGCCGTGACTAGGATTTCGACCATAACATAATCGACAGATCCAAGACGTACTCCTACAAGTAAAGGGAGTTCTAACAGATACTGGCTGTCTTTGGAAGGTTATCAGTCGATTGACAATGCCAACCCCAAGATCTTGATTTCGAACCGCAATGCATCGCGGACCCAGATAAATATCGTTTGCTAATACACGACCGATTAATGTTTGAATAAAAAGTCTTTCTGGCACCTCCCCATTTGGAGGACTTATAGAAAACCCTCGGGTGGTACCACAATCTGTTCTACGTACAACAATATGTTGAACTACGTCAACAAGTCTGCGCGTAAGATACCCAGCATCTGCTGTTCGTATAGCAGTATCCACAACCCCCTTGCGGGCTCCATAGCTAGAAATGATATATTCTGTTAATGAGAGCCCTTCACGGAAATTGCTTTGAATGGGTATATCAATCATTTGTCCTTGTGGATCCGACATCAGCCCTCTCATACCTACTAATTGGTTTACTTGAGATGCATTTCCTCTAGCTCCCGAAAAAGACATTATATGGACTGGATTAAGGGGGTCAGTCATTCTAAAATTGAGAATCATTTCTTGTCGAAAATATTCACTTATAGCATACCAGATCTCAATGGATTGGCGTAATTTTTCTATTGCGTGTACATTCCCATACTGATAGTATTTTTCCAAAAGAAGACTTTGTTGTTCAGCATCCTGCACTATCCATCTCTTAGACGGTATCGTTAAAAGATCATCAATTCCTAATGAAATGGATGAAGCGGTGGCTTGCTGGAAACCCAGAGTCTTTACTTGATCCAGGATTTGGGATGTATCTGGCATTCCGAAGTGATCTATTAATCGACTAATAAGTTGTTTGATAGCAGGCCCGTCTATTACTTTATTGTGAAAGGCCAGATTGGCCTCTTCTTTCATAAACACCTCCCTATTCCGTTGAGTAGGATTCCACAATGGGTTTACATGGTTGGAAACCTCTCTCTATATCGACCTTCCCTGATTTGAGATCAGAGATATCCTTTGACTAGCTTCTTCGATTTCTCGATAAAGAACAAGATGACCAACAGTAGTTCGAATGTATATACAACCCTTTTCTTTTTTTACACTTCTTACTATTAGAAAGTGTCCATAAATCTCATGATGGGTACCCAAAGATTCATAATGAACTTCGACAGGAACTCCTCTTGAAACAATAAGGAGTCCATCTAGTCGCCACCGGAGCCAAAAAGGGCTATCTAAATGGATTCTTTTCTGTCGATAAGCTCCAATTGCATCATAGGAATTCAAAAAAAGGAGTTCTTTTCCTTTGGTATACCGATAGTTCTTATCGTCAATTCTTTCATTTTGATAGGTTCTGCGATTCCACAAATGATACCTATTTGCACAAATACCTCGACGATTCCCACTTGTTAACATATAGAGCCCAATGAGCATATCTTGGGTTGGTATGCACACGGGATCTCCAATAGCCGGACCCAAGAGATTCATAGTAGAAAACATAAGTAAATGAGCCTCCGCTTGAGCCTCCAAGGATAAAGGTACATGAACAGCCATTTGATCCCCATCAAAGTCTGCATTGAATCCTTTACAAACGAGTGGATGTAAATAAATAGCGCGCTCTTTCACTAAAACGGGTTGGAAGGCCTGTATACCTAATCTATGCAAAGTAGGTGCTCTATTTAGCAATACAGGATGCCCCTGCACAACTTGCTCAAGTATTTCCCATACAAATTTTTCTTTTTCCCGAATTTGCTTCTTAGCAGTTCTTATGTTCGGAGCAAAGCGCTGTCTAATTAGACAGCGAATTACAAATGTCTGGAAAAGCTCTATTGCTATTTCACGAGGCAATCCACATTGATCTAATGAAAGTAAGGGGCCTACAACAATGACAGAACGCCCCGAATAATCAACCCGTCTGCCAAGCAGAGTCTCACGAAATCTCCCCTCTTTGCCTGAAATTACCTCTGAAAACGACTTGTAAACCTTATTATGATAATCCCTTTTTGGCTGTCCGCTTCTTCCATTATCAAGAAGTGTATCCACAGCTTGTTGTAGCTCTTTCTCGTAACCCGTTACTAAGGAACTTGGCGCATATTTACTAGATATTAATAACCTGTGAAAAGCCTGGTTCTTCTTAAGAACCTTTTGATAGAGTTTATTAATATCCGAACTTATTGATTGAACCTCAGATATCTTAAATATCGGTCTCAACTTGGGGGGAAGAACCGGTAATAGACATAAAACCATCCATTCAGGTTTTACATTTGTTAGAAGCAAATGCTTAGCTAATTCTATGCGTCTAATCAAAAAGCGCTTTCTTCTTTCCCTTTTCTGAATCTCCGATTCTGTACCCTCTTTCCCTTCCTCCTTTAAAACTTTCCATTCTGCCAACGAAGAATCTATAATAACTCGCAAATCTAGATCGGCCAATTGTTCTCGGATAGCGCCTGCTCCAGCAGAAATTTCACGATTTCGAAATTTTAGGAAGCCTTTGGTCGTAAAAAAAAGGGAGAGGGTATCGGTCCAGGATTTGGTTTTAGATTCGTCGAAGGACCCTCGTAATCGTAAGAAAGTGGGTTTTTTACCTATAGACCCAGCAAAAACAAAATTGGGATAGGATCCTCTAGGCCCCCCCTCAAAACCGGACGTGAAAGTTTCCTCTCATCCGGCTCAAGTAGTTACACTATCTGAAGATATAGGAGTTCTTGCTTTCAAATTCTAGAAAACCCCAAACTACTCTTTACTCAAGTTCTCACAAGCAACATTTCATTGATTCCTTGTTCTTTTATTTTTATTTTAGGAATTCTTTCATTCAATTTCAAATAGCGACATAAATGAAATGTGAAATTGTTGAGTAGTCTACTTCCCTTCGAATGATGAATCCCTCTAAAGGAATAACTTGGAATTCATAAAGGACTTTACTTGTCTATATATCGCTCCCTTTGATCTTTTAGGTCCCTATGTAACCTCGACGGTTATGGCAAAAGGCCTTGCCTTTAAAATGAAAGACTATATGCGATGGATAGACTTCAGGAACCATAAACTAGTTGCTTACTTGAACATAAACAAAATGGAATTTCTTTCTAAAAGATAAGGAATGTTTTGCACAAAAGAAAGAAGTCTTTTTCACGAGGTACAATACAACTCGAAATTCAATTTCTATTGTTTTCTTTTTGTTACTGAATCGACCATAGACCAATTCCCTTCTATTGGGGGGTATTTAATACACCCATAGTTCTGAGCTTCATGTTCCTCCTCACAAGAGACATGTCAGATCCGGGCATCCTAATTCGTATTCGTAGGGTGACAGTTTTTCATTCCAAACCTGTCAAATCTGAATTTCGATCAAATCACACATCGCGGTATACTAGGTTTTCTAAGTCTTTAAGAGGTGTATCTAAAAGATTGGCGATATAACTAGGAAGACGCTTCAAATACCACCTATGGGCCACGGGGCATCCCAGTTTTATGTAGCCCATTTGATATCTTCGTATCCGAGAATCAACAAACTCGACTCCGCATTCTTCGCAAAATGTTCTCTTTTCTTTGTCATCTCCGATTTCACGATACTTTCCACAAGCACAAATTCCACTTTTTATAGGTCCAAAAATTCTTTGACAAAACAATCCACCCATTACTGGGGTATTTGTTTTACGATATTTATCATAATAAAAAGGTTTAGGGTTTGTCACCTCTCCGACTATCTCTCCAGTGGGCAAGGTTTTATTGGCCCAAGCACTTATTTGTTGAGGAGAAACTAACCCAATTCGAAGTTGTTGGTGTTTAGACTGATCGATCATAGAAAAGAAATTCCGAGTCATTCCGATTAAGCTTCCTTCCTATTCATCTGGAAGTTCTTCTTAGATACAAGGAAATGATTCAGTTCTAGGGCCAAAACTCGCAGTTCTCGAACAAGCAACCGAAAGGATTCTGGAGCATACTCATTCTCATCCTCAGGCTCAGGTTTCGATAGCGCTCCTCCAATCATTAGAGTACCAATTACTTGTTTGCGAGTTCTAAGATGATCAGACTTATAAGTAAGCATCTCGTGTAAAATATGAGCAACCCCCAATCCCTCTAGAGCCCAAACCTCCATTTCTCCTACTCGCTGTCCCCCCCCCAGGGCCCTTCCCTTAACGGGTTGTTGTGTAACAAGTGAATAACGACCAGTGGAACGCCCATGTATTTTATCATCAACTTGATGACTCAATTTCAATATATAGGACTGTCCCACTATAACAGGTTGTTCAAAGGAATCTCCCGTTCTTCCATCCAATATTCTGCTTTTTCCCGGATACTCGGGTTCAAATACCCATGGATTCCCTGTTTGCTTACTGGCTTCATATAATTCAGAAAACACGAGTTTTCTCGAAGCCTCTTGTTCATATCTCTCATCAAAAGGTGCTACTCGATAATGTCTATCTAGAAGACTCCCCGCCAACCCGAGCGAGCATTCAAAGATCTGTCCTACATTCATTCGCGAAGGTACTCCTAATGGGTTGAAGACCATATCAATAGGCCTTCCGTCTTGCAAATAAGGCATATCCTCTCTAGGCAAAATTTTGGAAACGACCCCTTTATTTCCATGTCTTCCGGAGACTTTATCGCCTACTTTGATTTGACGTTTCTGTGAAATATATACACGAATCATTTCTGGATTACAACCTTTATGGATCCATCTCACATCAATAACTCGGCCCCTCCCACCTATAGGCAGTTTTAGACAAGTTTCCTTTGAAGCGGCTATCGGAGCGTCAAACAAGGCGCCTACTAACCTTTTTTCCGGAGCTAATTCGTCCACCAGTTGAGGTGTTAATTTACCTACTAAAATATCGCCCGCTTCTACCCAAGATCCCAAGATTGCAACTCCGTTTTTGTCTAAATTTCGTAGGAAATGGTCGTCTATATGCGGTATTTTTCTAGTGATCTTTTCGGGGCCTTTATCTGTCACAAAAATCTCAATTTCACATTTCCGTATGTGAAAAGAAGTATAAATATCTTCATATACCAGACGCTCACTAATGAGTACCGCATCTTCAAAATTGTAACCTTCCCATGGCATATAAGCTACTAATACGTTTTTCCCCAAAGCGAGTTCACCCCCAACCGTAGCGGCACCGTCCGCTAAAAGCTGTCCCTTTTTAGTCCATTTACCCCGCGAAACCTGGGGGTTTTGATGTATCCAAGTATTTCTGTTGGAACGTTCATACAAAACTAATGGACTGCTTAGAGTCTCCCCATTGACCGATAAAAGGATCTTGTCAGCATGGGTAGAAATGATCTTTCCCGCGTTTTCAGTTATAAGGGTCATCCCGGAGTCTCGAGCCACTTGGCCTTCCAAACCAGTTCCAACAATGCACTTCTCGGACCGAGAAAGCGGAACTGCTTGTCGTTGCATATTTGAACTCATTAAAGCCCGATTCGCGTCATTATGCTCGAGAAAAGGAATGAGAGAAACTCCAATAGAAAAGTATTGAAAAGGAAAAACACTTCGAAGATGAACCTGGTCCCATGCAATAGTCAGGAATTCTTGACGGTATCGAGCCGAAATCATCTGTTCTTCCTGAATACCTTGATTCAGTGCCAAAGCATTCCCTATCCCGATCATATAGTATTCCTCTTTCCTTGAGGATAAATAAAGCATCCGGATCTTTTTTGATTTCAAGGAGATTTCGTAAAGTGGGCTTTCTAGAGACCCAAAATCACCGATTCTCGCATGAATTGCTAAAGATCCCGTAAGGCCAGCCTTGATTCCTTCAGATGTGTCAAGGGGGCAAATGCGTCCATAGTAACTAGGATGAATATCGCGTATTCGAATACTTGCAGTTCGTGCTGTCAATCCCCTAGGACCCAAATAACTCCATTTTCTCCTATGAACTGTTTGGGACAATGGATTCGTTCCATCTAAAATGTGAGATAATGGGTTTAATCCGAAAAAAGATTCATAAGTGGTTGTTAATGGAGTTGAAGTTACCAAATTCTGAAGGATCGGTCTTCTTTTCTTTTCAAAAGCTTTCTTTATTGTCGCGTTAACCGCCTTTTCTAAACGAAAAAGAGCCAATCCGAATTGATCTTGTAAGAGATCCCCTACAGAACGAACCCGTTTATTTTTCAAATGATTCATATCGTCAAGTGTACCCATTCCAAATTGCATTCCAATCAAATGATCTGTGGCTGCCAATATATCTCGGGGTAACAAAAACGTGATGTTCTGGGGTATATCAAGATTCAATCTTCGGTTAATATTTTGTCGACCAAGCCTTCCTAATACACACCTTTGGCGAAAGAATTTTTTTCGTAATTCTATATATATAGTATCATTCAATTCTGTATATCCACCTGCATCAACAAATTTTTGATACAATTCCAAAACCGAATTTTCTTTTGACCCAAAATTTTCGTTAAATTTTTTATCCAGAAAAGCCTGAAAAATTTCAGGGTAGCAAACATTCTCTATAATGTCTTTTAGATTCGAACCCATAGCCGATAATAGAACTAAAATAGATATTTTCTGTTTCCTACTCACGCGAGCCCATAGACGTCCTTTTCTATCAATCTGTAATTTTAATCTTCCTCCGCAATCTGATATTATGGTGGCGATATAGACCGTAAATCCCTTATAGTCCAATTCTGATCGGTAATAGATACCCGGACTTTGCAATATTTGATTGACCACCACTCTGTGTATTCCATTTACTATAAAAGTTCCCAGGGAATTCATTAAAGGAAGGTTTCCAAGAAAAACGGTCTGTTCTTGCATCGGCCTTTTGTTTTTCCAAAGGAATCCCGCGGATACATATAATTCAGAAGAATAGGTGAGTGATTCATATATAGCATCTCGTTCCTTTATCAACGGTTCTACCAAATAAGATTTTTCCGAAAAGAATTGAAAGTCTATGTCTTCGTCTCTCCAATTTTTTAGAAAATCTCCCTTTGGAAACTTAGAAAGTTCTTCTCTTAAGCCCTCAGCAAGGAACCTATGAAATCCTTCAATTTGTATCTGATTAAGCCTAGGGATTGTAGCCATTCCTTCATTTCTATCGCCAAGCATTTTGAACCCCCCTTTTATCGAAAAAATCCCATTATTTTATTGGCTCATTCTTCATCCAATCATATGGAGCGATCTAACAATGATGGAATTTAGATTCCGTTTACTATACTAAATCACATGAAATTTTACTCAACCCCGTACATCTAATATACGAAATACGTATGGACGGAGAAATGAAGAGAATTGGATACTCAAATTGGAATTTGAAACAGATACGAATGGAAAGGAATTGATAAAAGTCACTTGGACCGATGGAGTTTTGTATAGAATATCAAAAACAAAAAAATGATTTCATTTCTAGCATTATTATGCTATTCCATATCCAATCCCATTGGATACCAGACAAATAATAAATGAATTCGCGATTGAATCTGTTCGGGGCGATAATAAAGACATAAGAATCAGAAACAAGATAGAGTTGAGTTTTTTAGCACCTATTCGCGGATTCTGTTGTTCAAAAAAGGATTGGCAGAGAAGAGAGATGCTTTTTACCTATTTTGGGGTAGAATACGATTGAAGCGTGTCGTGCTCTATCCAAATTTCGATTTTCTATTCAATGAAAAAATCAAAGCACGGTACTTTCGCGAGAATTCCCTAAAGGTATCATCTACAAAGATGATACTTGTTTCAAGTTTACACATTTGTGTAACATCTTATGTTTTGGGGTTTACAAATACTCATCATTGCTGTTAGAATTCCAATTATTGAAACAAAAAAAGAAAAGCTGATTTTGTTTCGTTATGTATCCACTGATATTGTCTTATATCAATAGTATCCGCAGGGAAAGACGGTTTGAAATTCAAATCTAAGAATCATCCTGGAGTTTACGGACAATAGTTAAGGATTCCTTTTGTTTGGTTTTTGCGACCGAAAATACACACTTTCCTTTTTCCTTTCAATAAGGAAAGAAAAGAAAGAGGGGGGTAGAGTATGTTTTAAGATACTATACAAGGGATGGATTCCATACCAAAAGAGAGGTAGGGGTTTCTTTTAGGCAAGGCATTAAGATTCAAGATACAAGTCTAATATTCAAAAAAGAAGTTCAGTAATCCCTCTCCCTAAACAGAAACAAAAGCCGAATATTTGCATCTATTTGGTATCCTTTTGGCGACATGGCCGAGCGGTAAGGCGGGGGACTGCAAATCCTCGTTCCCCAGTTCAAATCTGGGTGTCGCCTGATCAACAAAAGACGGGAATTCCTTTTTGACTCTTTGCCACTAATTTCACTATTATTAGTGAACAATAATGAGAAAATTCCTTCAAAGAGATAGAGGACAGAATTCACATGGATATAGTCAGTCTCGCGTGGGCTGCTTTAATGGTAGTCTTTACATTTTCCCTTTCACTGGTAGTATGGGGAAGAAGTGGACTTTAGGGTTACTACTAATTGGGTTGAGGAATTCAACTAAACTGTATTCATTTTTTAGAAAGCGTTCTGCAAAGCCTTTTTTGTATTATTATTAATTTAGTAATTCCAATTTTTTCAAAAATTGAAAAAAAAAAATAGAGTTCTTTCAAAATTCTAATCGAGAAATAATGTATTCTAGGAATATTCTATATGAATAATACTCTTTCAATCAAAAAAAGATTTCACCCCATGCTTGTATTTCGATTTGAAAGTAAGCGGGGTACAGGCGAATGGACAATGAGAGCGAGCAGCTCCCCCTTTTAACTTTGAAAAAAATTGGGGTGGTATGCACTTTATATATACCATATATATAGTAGGATACCTACTGTGAGTTTCTCTATATTAAGCCGGTTATATCCTTAAAATGTAAACCTTTGTACATTACAATCAAAATCTCTGGATGGTAGAAAGAAATCTATGAATATTTCTTTCTACCAGACTAATAGTCTAATGTAATGTTGATTCGAGTTCGCTCCTTTCATTTCAGACACGAAATTGGAATCTTTTTTCTGGCTTCTTCTATAAGAAGCCGAGTTTTATTCAAATGAATCGCTTTGACCAACTGTTTTTACGTAAATTATAAGTAAAAAGGCCGTAGGAACTAGAATGAACAATGCAGTAGCAATAAATGCGAGAATATTGACTTCCATAATCTCATCCTTTCTTTTTTTACTTCAAAATAACTCGGGATTTAATCCCATAGAATAGAGATGAAAAACCTTTCACCTAGAAATGCAATCGGATGAATTACATTACATCTCGATGATATAAAATCTGATCAATATCAGAATAACAATATCTGACCTATCAAATCAACTCATCGTCAAGAATTAAATAGTATAACATAGGAAGATCTTTTATCCATACTGCATCTAAAATTCGATTTCTGATTCAATCAAAAATTCCTTTCCTTTTTTTTACTTTAGCATTCTTTTTTTCCTTTCTTCTATATAAAAAAAACACGCCGCCTTGCTTGTACAACTACAACAATTATAATTCTCGGAAATTATCCGAGAAAATATAAGAAAATAGCATCTAGCCATCTTTCCGCTGGAGTTAAGTTCTAACTTCATTTTTGAATGCTTGTTCTTTCTTCGACAATACCCTTGGATTACTCATTTCCTCTATCTCTAAGTTCTAAGAGAAGGGCGTTTGTTTGCTCTTTCCCTTTTTTTTATTAATATCTTCCTCTTTCTTTACCTGAATTAGTAAAGAAATGCATATACCAAAAATTCAGTGTGAAATTGGAATGAGATAGGTTGTTTCACATTAAAGTTAGTATTAGTAATTGACGTTAGACCAAAGAGCAGCTGGAAAAGAGGATACTTTTCCTTTTAAAAGTAGAAAAAGAGTAGTATTGACTATGTCATTTTCTTTTGTTTTTTATTGTACAAGAACGGAATTGCATTTTTGTATGTGTTCCCGGTAAACATATGATACTCTATTCTATTGTGCGGGTTGGGAGCAGTTGAAAAAAACCAGAACGAGTCGAGTAGAGTATTTCTTGGAAGTCTAAATAGCATGCTACGAATAATTGCAGGAATTTGCATATGTATATTTCCTCTTGATCAGTACTGGGCGAAGTACTGGAACTTTCCTTATTTATTTGGAAAATAATGAAATGAGAAAAGAAATTTGCGAAGCGAAACATAAAAAAAGAATGATCCCTCCGGGACTGAAATTATGCAATTTCGACCCCCTAGCAGAAAAGAGAAAGAAAAATTCATGTATTTTTTATTGAATTTGAATCCATCGGGACTGACGGGTCTCGAACCCGCAACTTCCGCCTTGACAGGGCGGTGCTCTGACCAATTGAACTACAATCCCAAGACATTAAGTGAGAGTGGCATGGATGCCTAGTACTCCTTTCGTTATTGCCAAATCGACTGACTTTCACTGGAAAAAGACTTTTTTATAGTGACTTTGTGTCACCTTTTCACTCTCATTTCTTTTCATTTCTTTGCGGGAACAAAAAAATGAAAATAAAGAAAATAAGGAAACCGAAGAAGAAACCCGCATTTCAGGAAAACAAATGCGTTGTGCCATTTCATGATGGAAAAACGAATTCTTGGGTCGAGCTGGATTTGAACCAGCGTAGACATATTGCCAACGAATTTACAGTCCGTCCCCATTAACCGCTCGGGCATCGACCCTAGAAGAATAAATTCTAGGCTTGTGAATAATCCAAGCTCAACTTCCTTTCCTAGTACCCCACCCCCAGGGGAAGTCGAATCCCCGTTGCCTCCTTGAAAGAGAGATGTCCTGAACCACTAGACGATGGGGGCATACTGTCCCGGCTGCCATCATAACTATGATTATAGTATGAACAGTTTTTGAAAATTGTCAACATAAACACAACTCCAAGGGGTGGTTTTTGGTTTACTTGACATAAAAAACAAATAAATCTAAAATTATTATATAGACTTTTAGGTATGACAGCTTGGTCTATCCTTTTTGATAGCTTTTCTGTGCAACCACTCCTTGGAGTTGTGTTTATGTTGACAATAAATTCAATTCCAATTACAATAATTGGATCTGAATACTTTTTCACTTCACTCAAAGTGAAAAAGTATTTAGATAGGGGTTCGTCGATGGTTCCTAATCGATGAAACATTTTTTTGGAAATTATGATCATAATTTTTTTTCTGATCAAAAATGTGGTTTTACAGATATTATTGATTTTGTGAAAATCTTTTCATTGGAAAACATTCAATGAAAAGATAAGAAGAGGAATTCCAACCAAACTAGATTCGCTGCTAATGTTAAGTTTTAACATTGGATTTTTATTTGTATAACGGAGTTATTCTTATGAATAACAATAAGAGGGGTCTTTGGAAGTTTCAGCAACTTGTGAAACTTAACGTTAGAAAGTTAGATCTTAACCGACTCTCTCGTAGAGGGATGAAGTTACTATCTGTTGTAACTTTGACTACAATAGTCATTGTAGTCCCGTTCTCCCTTTTACTCAACGGAGTCGAAATCGTTAGGATTCTACTGGCCCTGATCAAACAGGGATTGTATTTCATGCTCTTTCTGAGCTGGCCCTTTCTTGAAAGGGTGATCACCTTTCTCTATAGACAAAGAGTCGTCTGGGCAATCGCGGCTCTTTTCTTAAAGGATGTAAGGTTGTTACTTTCTTTTGTAAAAAAAGAGCTGACCGCCGATTTGAAAACCGTTGGTTTGACTCTGGCTGGGCCAGAGTTGAACCATCTGGTCTCTTTGGTAGGGACCTTTCTTAGTCCCTGCCAAAAGATACTCTTGGCATTGCACCAAGGATTCTTTTCCATTTCTGAAATGATTTTCAGAATGAAAAGATTTGTATCATTCGTTTTCTTTTCGTTTTTTAATACGGTAATGGGAACAAAAATCCGTTATCTTCTGTTTCCAGGGAAAGTTTTTTTCCCTGACAATGGTATTGTGCTACCTATCGTCAGGGTAGAGGAGGTGGATGCGTGGTTCTCTGTCTTCGATAGACATAGAAGCTCGTTTATCGACAACCTTCTCTATTTTACCCTCCCGAGGAGGGCTTTTTCGCAACTATTCAAATCCTATCAATGCCTAATACTAATTTTATTAGTTCGGGTAGTTGAAACCTCGTTCTATGGGGTAATTTTGTTTTACGTTTTAAAAGACTTTCAAGAAAAGTCTCCCAAAGCATTTTCGATTAAATATGGATCGTATTTGATTTGCGTCATAGTCCTTAGGACTCTATTCCCACCCCTCACTTTTAGGGTGATATCCTTTTGAATTTGAATGAAAATTAAATCGCCTCCCCGGAGGCGATTGAAAATCGCTGGGCGGATAGCGGGAATCGAACCCGCGTCTTCTCCTTGGCAAGGAGAGATTGTACCGTTCAACTATATCCGCCTTAAAATAAGGACGATAACAGAATTTTTCTTATTATGTTATTTTGCACTGTACGATCCCTTTGTTTATGGGATCGTTTTCTCGCAAGAGAAAATAATAATAATTATAGAATGGATTGCTCCCTATGCCTAGATCACGGATAAATGGAAATTTTATTGATAAGACCTTTTCAATTGTAGCCAACATCTTATTACGAATAATTCCTACAAGCCCAGGAGAAAGAGAGGCTTTTACCTATTACAGAGATGGTGTGATTTGATTTTTTTTTTTTACCGCTCTCCGTACTTAGGAGAAAGACATTTCTGGATATAAAGAAAAAAATCTTTTTTTTTTCAGTAAATCTTCGCTTGTTGAAGGTGAAGTTTTTCAATAACATAAAAACAATTCCTTCTGTCGTGTATCCCCGATTAATGCAACCTCAGATGCTTCAATTGTGGATTGATTCTAGTATTGAGCGAAAGGTTAGACCTTTGTAGGTTCTATAAATGTGGGTGAACCTTATTCGACTAGTCCCAATGGGCGGCAGAGGAGAAGAAGCACTACGTCTAGGAATCAACAACACGAAACCTTTGTTATAAATGACCCCTTATCCTTATCGGGATCAGGGCTAAAAAGAATGGTTGGGACAAGAAACACCCATCTCGTTCGTACTTTGAATACACGTATAACCATCGAAGACTGTTGAAAGTGCCCCATTCCCAGAAATTAGGAGGCGTTGAGGACAATTCAATTTTTATAATTCGCCCTTTTTTTTATCGGGTACCAATACACTTGATGTTAAGAAAAAAGATTTTGAAGGAAGGTTGGCTAGTGATTTCTTGTAAAAACACTAGCCCCGCTCAGTTAATAATGAGACAATTTCAATCTTTTTTGATTTCGTGTACCATTCTCATTATGCACATAAGTTAAGGGAGGAGCCGTATGAGATGAAAATATCACGTACGGTTTTGGAACGGAGATTCCTGAAATCGAATGACGACCGTAACGGATGTCGGCTCAATCCGAAGGAAAT